TTATTATCTTCCTGTAAAGAAAAAATATGGTAGACTAACTGATCGTTACATCAATCAGTTGATGAAAGAGCCCAATGCAACAAAATGCATGTTGGGTCTTTGAAACAGTTCGAATCATTTCGATAATAATAAGTTTGCTCTGTTTTACCGAGAAGGTCTACGGTTCGAGTCCGTATAGCCCTAACACATTCTGTTTTTGTATAAACATGCTATTTGAGTTTAGTATAGTTTTCATTTCCTCATTAGTACTGACTGACCCGTTCCTTTGTCCATAGAAATGAAAGCATTACTACATGCTCATGTGAATGCATAGGGACAGAAAAATAAAAACAATAATTCATTCCAACGGATCCAATCGCTATTTGTAAAATCTCGGAGAAAATACCTATCCTTCTTCATTAATCTTCATGGATGAATTCCATAGAACTTTTTCCTGTCCATGATGAAGGAGTTACTGATATACTTTTGTTTTGGTATATCCAATCCCAATCAATTTATGAAGTGAAAATCATGACACGATCCTGTCTAAAAACTGCATCCTGACCCAATCAAATCCTAAGTTACACGGATCTAGTACCTATTCTTTTCTTGGTCTTGTAGTAGAAGTCTGCCGACTTCGACTAATTGGTTTTTGGCCGAACAACAATCAAATTGGTTGTTTCAACTAGAATGCAGAGATAATGAATTGGTCCCTAATGTATCAACGTTCCTTCTTCTATATTCTAGGAGTTGGATTGGTTTGGAGATTTGGTCTGTCGAATTGTTCGACAATGTGGGATTCTTTCTATTAGAAGTATCTTATGTAGATCCAATCATTTATGATTCCACCGATTCTATCACTCTGTGATATCTTTCATTGTATAGTGTAAGTTTGCTCCAAAACAAACCCTTTTTTTGTAGCGAAACCTAACCCATCAGTAGGTCTTACTAAGTGTTATTGCCGTAACAAGTATTTTTATTCATCCCAAATCGCGGTCTTTCCCTAGTATTTAGTACTCGATTCTTTTTATTTCGGAGAGGATCCGCAGGTATAGTACAGATTCCAAGTTTCTAATTTTTTTAGTTTTTGGTATAGAAAGATATGAGTTGTTATATGTAAAGGTTCCTCGCAACTCAACGGATTGAATCAAATCAATAAAATAAAGTAAGGAAAATAGAGATGAAATCTAGGACAAGGAGGGGAGATAAAATATAATCGTTTGATGTATTAGATTATGTTTACATATTCCTATCGAATCAATAGAGGCAACGATTCTCTACCCGGATTTGAATGAAAAGAATAAGAATATGCTATAAATCCCTAGTCACTTTACCCTAATGGAAATGAAATTAATTAACTTCATAATATTATAGTTATATTAACTATATAACATAATATAATATATATAAAATAGTTAAATAAAATTAACTATAAAAACATAGTTATACTAAATACCATATTATTAGTATTATTTATTACTATATATACTATATATACTATTTTAGTATTTTGATTTTTTTTGTATTAAATTACTTTATTTTATTTTGTATTTAATTACTTTTTACTTTGTTTGTTTTGTTTTTAGGGAGAAACCAAGACAAAGTAAGAGAGTTTTGGTTGTGTAAGAGCATCCTATATCTAGACCATATCTAAATGGAATCGAAATATAAAATAAATGTAAGTGGGGTTCCGTTGTATAAATCTTTAAACAAGATAGATATGTCCTATAGCAAACAAACTCTAAACTATACGGTTTGATTTGATCAAAAAAATTGCTTTTTCGCCTAAGAAGTTCTGGATGAATTGACAATTTCAATTCAAATCGAATAATTCAACCTATTCCACATTAATAGGAGTACATTTATGTTTCTGCTTCACGAATATGATATTTTCTGGGCATTTCTAATAATATCAGGTGCTATTCCTATCTTGGCATTTGTAATTTCCGGAGTTTTAGCCCCGATTAGTGAAGGACCAGAGAAGCTCTCTAGTTATGAATCAGGTATAGAACCCATGGGAGACGCTTGGTTACAATTCCGAATCCGCTATTACATGTTTGCTCTAGTTTTTGTTGTTTTTGATGTTGAAACGGTCTTTCTTTATCCATGGGCAATGAGTTTCGATGTATTGGGTGTATCCGTATTTATAGAAGCTTTAATTTTCGTGCTTATCCCAATTGTTGGTTCAGTTTATGCATGGCGAAAAGGAGCATTGGAATGGTCTTAGTTGAATATTCAGACAATCAAAAAAATAAAAACGAAGGAAAAGATTACATTGAGACAGTTATGAATTTGATTGATTTTCCGTTACTTGATCAAACAACCCCCAATTCAGTTATTTCAACTACATCAAATGATCTTTCGAATTGGTCAAGACTCTCAAGTTTATGGCCTCTTCTCTATGGTACCAGTTGTTGTTTCATCGAATTTGCTTCATTAATAGGCTCGCGATTCGACTTTGATCGTTATGGATTAGTACCAAGATCGAGTCCTAGGCAAGCGGACCTAATTTTAACAGCCG